AAAAAAGCGGGATGCTGTATTTCCGGGATTGGGTTTCATATTTGAATAAACCTCGTAATCGTAAGAAAGTAGGTTTTTTAGTTATAGGCCTAGCAAAAGAAAGATTGGGATAGGTTTCGGCGGGACCCCCCTTAAAAATCGGACGTGAAGGTTTCCTCTCATCCGGCTCAAGTAGTTACATCAAATAAAAGAGGTTCTCGCTTTCCAATTTTGTTCTATTCTAGAAAACTCAACCCCCATAAAGATCTACTCCGTACTCAAGTTCCCAGCGAGGACCAACGAATATTTCATTGATTCATTCTTGCTTCGAATTTGACTTTATGAATCACTTAGTCAATTACTACATAAACGAAATGTGAAATTGTTGAGTAGTCTACTTCCCCTCGAATGACGAATCCCCTTACCTGAAAGGAATCCATTGAAACTCATAAGGGATTTACTTGTCTATGTATCTTTTCGTTCGACCCTTTAGGTCCCCACTTCACCTCGACGGTTATGCCATGAATTCCCTTGAAGCCTATATGCGATGTATAGACTTCTGTAACCGTGCCTACTCGAACAGAATCTCTTTCTAAAAGAAATGGAATGTCTAATTCCATGAATACGAAAGAAGTCTTTTCACGAGGTACAACCAGTAATTCCTATTTATCTGTTATAGGGTCGACCATGGACCAATTCCCCTCTCATTTGGAAGTCATTGAATAGACCCATAATTCTGAGCTTCATGTTCCTCCTCCCAAGAGACATGTCAGATCCAGGGGCATCCCAATCGGATTGAATGGGATGACAGTTTCTCGTTCCGAGTCTGTAAAATCAGAATTTCGATCAAATCACACACCGCAGTATACTAGGCCTTCTAATTCCTTGAGGGGTTTATCTAACAAACTCGCGATATAACTAGGAAGACGTTTCAAATACCACACATGAGTCACTGGACATGCCAATTTGATATATCCCATTTGATATCTTCGTATCCGAGAATCAACAAATTCGACCCCACATTGTTCACAAAATTTCGAGTCTTCTTTTTTATCTCCGATCACTCGCGAATTTCCACAAGCACAAATTCCACTTTTGATGGGCCCAAAGATTCTTTCACAAAATAATCCATCTTTTTCTGGTTTATTGGTTTTGTAATGAAAAGTATAGGGTTTTGTCACTTCTCCAACGATTTCTCCATTAGGTAGGATTTTTTTGGCCCAGGCACTTATTTGTTGGGGGGAAACTGATCCAATTCGAAGTTGTTGGTGTTTATATCGATCAATCATAGAAGAAAAATTATGAATTCCGCCCGATCAAACTTCCTTCCTATTAATCTCGAAGTTCTTCTCAGATATAAGGAAATGATTCAGTTCCAGAGCCAAAGATCGTAGTTCTCGAACGAGCAATCGAAAAGATTCTGGAGCATCCTCGGGATTAGGTATTGTTCCTCCAACGATCGTAGTACCAAGTACTTCCTGGCGAGCTCTAATATGATCAGATTTATACGTAAGCATCTCTTGTGAAATATGAGCAACACCAAATCCCTCTAGAGCCCAAACTTCCATTTCTCCTACTCGTTGCCCCCCTTGTTTGGCCCTTCCTCTAAGGGGTTGTTGTGTAACCAGTGCATAACGTCCACTGGAACGTCCGTGGATTTTATCATCAACTTGATGAATTAATTTCAGGATATAGGACTTTCCTATTAGAACAGGTTGTTCAAAAGAATCTCCTGTTCTTCCATCAAAAATTATGCTTTTTCCCGGACATTCGGGTTCAAATACCCATGGATTTGCTGTTTGCTTACTGGCTGAATATAATTCAGAAAACACTAGTTTTCTTGAAGCCTCTTGCTCATATCTCTCATCAAAGGGTCCTATTCTATAATGTCTGTCCAACAGGTCTCCCGCTAACCCGAGCGAGCATTCAAATATCTGTCCCACATTCATTCGCGAGGGTACTCCTAGTGGGTTGAAGACCATATCAACTGGCGTTCCATCTTGCAAATAAGGCATATCTTGTCTAGGCAAAATTTTGGAAATAATACCCTTATTCCCATGTCTTCCAGCTACTTTATCACCTACTTTGATTTCACGTTTTTGTGAAATATATACACGAATCGTTTCTGGATTATAACTGGAACCCCCCCTTTTCTGGATCCATCTCACATCAATAACTCGACCCCTTCCCCCCATAGGTAGTTTTAGACAAGTTTCCTTTGCAGTGGAAATCTGAATGCCAAGTATAGCCCGTAATAATCTCTCTTCCGGAGCATACGATGATTCTTTCGATGTCTGAGGTGTTAATTTCCCTACTAAAACCTCACCTGCTTCTACCCAAGATCCCAGCATCACAATTCCATTTTTGTCTAAATTGCGGAGTAAATGAGCTTCTAAATGCGGTATTTCTTTAGTGATTCTTTCAGGACCTTGGCTTGTCACATGAGTCTGAATTTCATATTTCCGGATGTGAAAAGAAGTATAAATATCTTCATATACCAGACGTTCGCTAATGAGTACCG